TCGAATGGCCTGTTCTCCCCGGTCGGAATAGGGGGTTCAATTCCTTCCCTTAGAACCGTACTTGAGAGTTTACTACCTCATACGGCTCAGCATTCAATTCTTGTGGTGTCCCATTTTTTTAATCTACTCTAGATAATCTAATATCTAATTGAATAATGAGATTTTTCATAGATCTATCCAATTTTTTCTCGGGTTAACCAAAAGAGGTTAATTACATGAGTTTCAAACTTTCATTTTGATTCAAAATCCGTTTTTTTAGTTTTATCTTTTCTCCCACCTTCAGAAGAATAAAGCATAAGCATTTCCACTCTCGCTAGAATTTTCTGAAAGTTAACTATCTCGGTTTCATAGAAAAATTTATATAGAATTTTCGAAAAAGACTTTTCTTTATTATGAAGAAAAGTCTTACTATCTTTGGGATCTGCTGCTACACCGCTGCTCAATCCTTTAGGGGATCGCCTTTATTACATAAGTCGATTCCTACCTTTTATCTTATATCATCACAAAAGTAAGTAAGCAGTTCTTATTGTATCGGCCCAAAACCTCACTAATTGATCTTTACGGTGCTTTCTCTATCAATTAGATCCTTTATCCATAGAATAAAGTATCTAGGCATATCCATTTCTTCATATTTCGACTTCTATGAAGTTCCTTTTTTCTTTGCTACAGCTGATAAAAATCGTTTTTTTTTACGATGCATATGTATCAATTTTTTTCTCGGCATTTTTTCTAGTATTTGCTAGTGGATTCGCTCTTTTCTCTTCCCCCGTTTCTTTCTATAGTGGAGATAGTCGCACGTAATGACAGATCACAGCCATATTATTAAAAGCTTGGGGTAAGAACGGGTTTCGTTCTAGTGCCCGAAAATAATATTCCAAAGCTTTCGTGTGTTCTCCATTACTTGTGTGGATAAGGCCTATGTTATAGAGTATATAGCTTCGATCATAAGGATCAATTTCTAGTCGCATAGCTTCATAATAATTCTGTAAAGCTTCCGCATAATTTCCTTCTGACTGAGCCGACATCCGTTACGGTCGTCTTCGATTCAAAGAATCTCCGTTTCAGAACCGTACGTGAGATTTTCACCTCATACGGCTCCTCCCTTATGTGCATAATGAGAATAATACATGGAATCAAAAAAGATTGAAATATTCGCATTATTGACTGAGCGGGGCTAGTGTTTTTACAAGAAATCTCTAGCCAACCTTCCCGCAAAAGATCTTTTCTTAACATCAAACGTGTTGATACTAGATAAAAAAAAGGTAACTTCAACAATTTCTTTGTCCCTCACGCCCCTTAATTTCGAGGAATTCGTCACTTCAACAGTCTTCGATGGTTATACGTGTATCCAAAATACGAACGAGATGGATGTTTGTTGGCCCAACCATTCTTCTGAGTTCCGATCTTGATAAGGAAAGGGTATCAAATTTCTAACAAAGTTTTCGTGTTGTTGATTCCTAGGCGTAGTGCTTCTTCCTCTATGCCACCTATTGGTACTCATGGAGCGGGGTTGACCTGCAATACATAAATAACCCACATAGGTGTAACCTTTCGCTCAATACTAGAATCGCCAATTGAAGCATCTGAGGCTGCATTAATCGTGGATACACGACAGAGGGAGTTGTTTTTTTACAAACTTCACCCCCAAAAAGCGTAAATTTTTTTTTTACTTTTTTCTTTATTTTCTATCCCGAATCACGTGTCTTTCTTCTAAGGATCAAACAAATAAGAATAATCAAATCGCACCATCTCTGTAATAGGTAAATGCCTCTTTTTCCCCTGAAGTTGTCGGAATTATTCGTAATAAGATATTGGCTACAATTGAAAAGGTCTTATCAATAAAATTTCCATTTATCCTTGATCTAGGCATAGATAGCAATCCATTCTATAATTCTTTTCATTACCTCTCGTGAGAAAATGATCCCACAAACAAAGGAATTGCACAGTACGAAATAACATAAAAACAGACTCATTAAAAAAAAATAGGATCGTTTACTCAAATTCTTTCTTTTTGCCAGGCATGAATAATAAGAAATATTTGAATCCGATTCGATTTCATCCAAATGGAGTAGTATAAGAATGAAGGGAACTATTCCGATTCCATCAAAATGGAAGAATCAAAGCATTTTTCCTAGAGATTAAGATAATTCAAGAATTTTGGATTGACTAAGGAAAAAGAATCGAATAATCATTTGATGATGAAAATAGAATAACGGCCTATTTTGTGTTGTGTGCACACCGGGTATACACTATCCAATCAAATATAAAAATCCCCGTGGGTGGTTTATGAATTTTCAATCAATCTCCAAGGTAAGGGGTTAAGAGATCTAAAACTGGAAAATAATTTTCGAATTCCAGTTTTATGGAATCCGGAAATAGACTGATAGTTTCAACAGAAGCATGATCTAAAGGTATCCATTAACCATAGTCTAAAAAAAATAGATAGACGGATCGTTTGATTCATTTCAATTCATTGATGGAATCGTTTCAAAATATCAGA